TTCTTTATGCTAGGGAAAGAGAGTTTATTAGTAAAATCAATAGGCCGCCCAGCACATTGAGTAAGACAATTATTATCAGAAATCCTCTATAGTTAATATTAGATTCAAAAATACTAAACTTTTTTATTCCCCTAAGTGTAACAGAAAAAAATAAACTTAAGTAATAAAATAACCTTATCAAGGATCCGAGGATGAGAAAGAAAAGAAATAATATAAACGGCCCCGGCACCCTAGATGTGACAACTAACCACTTAGAAATAAATCCTAGCATAGGAGGCAATCCTCCTAAGGACAACAGTATTAATATAATATTCAATTGAGCAAAATTTGATGTTCTTAAATTATCCAAGCTTTTTATCATCCCCGAGTCTCTGAGCCAAAGTCTAACAAACATGCATGAAGAAATTAAAATATAAATACTCAAATAAATTTTTATTAATCATTCACCATGAATTAATGCAAATAAAATTCAACCTAGGTGCCCAATTGAGGAATAGGCTAACAACGCTCGCACCTGAGTTTGATTTATCCCTCCTAACCCTCCTATTAGTGCAGAACCTGAACTCATTAGACATAAAATAATTACTAGTCAATATGAGTTTCTCAGCTCTAGCAAAGAAGTAATTAAGAAAATAGGAGCAAGTTTTTGCCAGGTTGCCAGTAAAAGACAGCTTACTCAGGGCAATCCAGCTATTACACTAGGGAGCCAAAAATGAAATGGGAATAACCCGAGCTTAACACATAGGCCTCTCAACATTATAATAGACCCTAAGATTCTTGAAGAATAGATATCATTTAAAGTTTCCCATGTGAATGATATTCTGTATACAAGGAGGCTCCCAAAAATTAAAAAGCTAGAGCCAATAGCCTGGACAACAAAATATTTAACTGCTGACTCACTCTCCATGGAACCTTTTTGATATACTAGTAAAGGAAGAAATCCAATTAGATTAATTTCCAATCCAGCTCAAATTCCTAATCAATGTAATGATGAAACTGAAAATAAGGTCCCGGCACCTATGACAATTATAAATATATAGCTAAAAGGAAGTCTTGAAAACATAAGAAAAAGGATAAAATCGAATTACCCAAAACAAAGTTAGCAGCCCTGTTTTACTCCAAGTTTTTTCTCCAATTACTGTGCTCAATCTAATGATCCTTCATTTCATTCATGAAACAACCCAATAATTAAAATTAACAGAAAAATAAATCTTCCAATTATTAATTCTATTGAAAAGGCTCTTACCATTCTGCTTAAAACCGGCAATAAAAGAACAATCTCAACATCAAAAATTAAAAAAATAATTGCTAATAAGAAAAATCGTAATGAGAATGGTAAACGAGCCGATTTAATAGGATCGAACCCGCATTCAAACGGGGATCTTTTTTCCCGGTCTCTTAGAGCTCGCTTGGCTAAAATTCAACCAAGTCCCATAACAACACATGACAGCACTACTGCAATAACTCTTCTTCAAACTCTACTCAACATTTATCAGCACTAGAGATTAACAACATCCCATATTAATCAACATCAATGATTTCCGTTCATCCGGCGTAGTACTTCTTATGGAACTTCCTATCCTAATTTTCTAAATGAGTAAGATATTTACATTCTCCTAATTAACAGCTAGGCGCCTCTATTTTGGCTTTCATTTATCAGTATAAAAAGGGACTCTCACCCCTAAGTTACGGGCCGAAACCGAATGCAAATTTCTCGCTTTTTATACCTGTATTGCATGACCTAAAAGTTTAAAAACTTATTTTCTGAATGCAAATCAGATCTTTTAAATTAAAGTACTAAGTCCATAATTCATCATATATTTATGGCTATCCTTAGAGGCATTTAATTTATTCGCCGTCTTTAGATTAAAAATCTAATACTTGTTAACTCAGTCATCTAAGGAATCTAAGCAGCCTTTGCTAGCAGCCCCATCAATAGATCGAAAGATATAAAAATAGCCAAACAACATCTACAAAATGTCAGTATCATGCAGCAGCCTCAAAGCCAAAATGATGTCCAGTAGAAAAATGCTGAAGCCATACTCGAGCTAAGCAAACTGATAAAAAAGTTCTACCAATTAACACATGTAATCCGTGGAATCCGGTAGCAACAAAGAATCTAGAACCATAGGCTCCATCTGCAATTGTGAACGAGGCCTCATAATACTCTCCCGCCTGTAAGAAAGTGAAGTAAATTCCTAATGCTACTGTAGCAATAAGACCTTGCAAGCCCCCAGGGTTATCCCCCTCTATCAAACTGTGATGAGCTCAAGTTACGGTGACACCAGATGCGAGTAAAACCCCCGTGTTTAATAGGGGAACCTCAAAAGGATTTAAAGGTACAATTCCAGCCGGAGGCCAGCAAGAACCAAGCTCAGGACTCGGTGCTAAACTTCTATGAAAGTAAGCCCAAAAAAAGGCAAAGAAGAAACAAACCTCAGAAATAATAAATAAAATTATTCCTCAGCGTAACCCCTTAGACACCTGAATTGTGTGAAAACCCTGAAAAGTAGCTTCTCGAATCACATCCCGCCATCACTGTACTATTGTTATTGCAATTAACACTAGACCAAGGACAAACGTAACGTATCTATAACCATGAAATCATCCGGCTAAACCAGAAGTTAAAAAAAGAGCCCCCATAGATCCAGTTAAAGGTCAGGGGCTAAATTCGACTAAATGAAAAGGATTTCGTCCCATGATTATAATAGAATACGCTTTAGGTACCCTAAAGCGTATTTGCTACCTTAGCATCTTCAGTGCTATGCTCTAAAAATTAAGCTATCAGGGTTTAAAATGTATAGAGGAATATGAAAAAAATAAGGAATGCAAATAGCATTAGGGCAATAAAAAAATTAAAGGACTTGATTTGAATCTTTTGGTTTTCCTGAGAAAGACTTCTAGTCGCGGTATTAGCTCCTTGGCCTCCTAGAATTTCTATTCAACCTAAATCAATGGATTTTATTAAATTAGTTCCAAGTATTATAGAAAATTTAGTTAGCGGCTGAGCGGAGATCGGCGCTAGAAATCATATAGTTGAAAAAAAGAACTTTGTTTTGTTTATTTTTTTGGCATTAAAATCTAAGTCTCAAATAACTGCGGCGCTAAATAATCCTAGTAGGATAACGCTGATTGTTAGAAGTTTCAAGATTGGAGGTATAATAAAAGGTATGGGCCTAAATGTAATAAAGGCGTTTTGTATAAAAAATCCAGCTACAATTGCGGCTAGAGCTAAAGTGGTTGTAGCTCAATTGATGTAGGGGTCAGCCTCTTGTTTGGAGTGAAAAGAAGGACTCTTTATGTATCCTCATAATGAGCAGAATGATAAGCGAAAGGAATATGCTGCAGTTATGCCGGTAGCTAGAAAGATAAGGATAATTATAATTAATCTAGTCGGGCTTGTTAAAGAGAGTTCAAGGATGAGGTCTTTTGAATAGAATCCGCTAAGAAATGGGGCCCCGCAAAGAGAGAGGTTTGCAATATTTATGCAGGCCACTGTTAGAGGTGCTTGACGACTAATTAGGCCTATATGACGAATATCTTGTGTGTTGCATCTATTGTGAATAATAGTTCCGGCACATAGAAAGAGTAAGGCTTTAAACAGAGCATGGGTGTACAAATGGAATAAAGCCAAATGGGGTATACCCATTCCCAGTCTTATTATTATTACGCCTAGTTGTCTTAGTGTAGAAAGGGCAATGACTTTTTTCAAGTCGTTTTCATAGTTAGCGCCGATTCCTGCTATCAATAAAGTTAGAACTGAAATGAAAAGTAAGCTGGGTTTAAATCCGGGGATAGAGTCCAAGAATGGAAAGAATCGGATAAGTAGAAACACTCCCGCAGTTACAAGTGTAGAGGAATGAACTAAGGCAGAAACGGGTGTTGGGGCTGCTATCGCAGCTGGAAGTCATCTAGAGAAAGGAATTTGGGCTCTCTTAGTTATTGCAGCAATTGTTAAGGTTAAGATTACTCAAGTAGCAAGATGAAAATCTCATATTAAAATAATAGCTCAATGACCTTGAAGTACTAAAAGGCCAATGGAGATTAAAATTATAACATCTCCGATTCGATTAGCTAAAACGGTGATTATGCCAGCACCTAATGATTTTATGTTTTGATAATAAATAACTAAGGCGAATGATACGATACCCAATCCATCTCAACCTAGGAGTAATGCTGGTAACCTTGGGATAAATACTAAGAGATTTATAGATAGAACAAATAGTATTACTAATCATGTGAATCGTTTTAGGAAAGGGTCATGGGATATATAACTTGAAGAGAAAAGTATAACGCAGCCTGAAATAAGACAAACGACGTTGCTAAAGCTTAATCTTACTCTGTCAAGGATAATGATGAAGGTAATGATGCAGGAACTTACTTGAAAAATTGTTCATTCGAGTAGGATACAATCTTGTTTTAGGAGAAAAAGTATTGTTAGGGGGAAAATAATGGCTCTGTATAATAGGAGAAATAAAGATCTAATAGACGAAGACTTTAGTCCTGTAAACATGACCAAGTAAAAGTACTTTCATTTTCAACTCCACAGATTGATGTTTTAAATAAACTAACTTGGCATTACTTATTGGTTTAGATTCACATAAAGATCAGATCTCTTTTAATAATTAGGATATTTCCTGGAATTCAATGCAGGAAAAATATAGTAAATCCAGGTATCTTGAAGTCATTGAATGGTTTAATAAACTTTGGACTTCCTCCGTGTTGGATGGAGGTAAATAGATATATGCTATACAAGGCGGCTAAGAATCTTATTAGTCCTAGAGAAACCAAAAAATAGCTGGATCTAAAAATTGTTGAGGGGAAAATTATGATTTCTCCAAGTAGGTTAATGCTAGGTGGGGCTGCTATATTTATTACGCAAAATATGAATCACCAGAGAGCTAGGGAAGGTAGAAGTATTAGCATTCCTTTACTCAGAAAAAGACTTCGGGTATGCGTTTTTTCGTAGGTGTAGTTAGCTAGAGCAAAAAGAGCTGAAGAACAAAATCCGTGGGAAACTATAAGAACCAAGGCTCCCGCCCATCCCCAGGATGTATTTGAAAAAGCTCCGGCTAGTATAAGTGACATGTGACCAATAGATGAGTAAGCAATAAGGGATTTTAAATCAACTTGGCGAAAGCAAATAATTCTGGTTAAAACTCCTCCTCAAAGAGCTAAAGAAAAGATAATAATAGAAGTATTACATATATAAAAATTAAAGTATTGGTGAAAACGTAAGATTCCATATCCTCCAAGTTTTAATAAAATTGCAGCTAGAATTATTGATCCCGCAACTGGGGCCTCAACATGGGCTTTGGGCAGCCATAGATGAACGGTGAATATTGGCAGTTTTACTAGGAAGGCTGTGAAAATAATTACTGTTATAAGATTTCAGGTTCATATAAACTCTCCCGTAAGAATTTGAGCTCGTAAAGTAGATATTATTAGTATTTCCCCTGAATTTAATTCTTGGTTGGTTCAGAGAATAAGGAGGAGTAGGGGAAGCGAGGCTGCTACAGTATAAATTATTATATACATTCCAGCCTGTAATCGTTCAGGTTGATAGCCTCAACCTAAGATTAGTACAAGGGTTGGAATTAGGGAAGCCTCAAATAGGAAGTAAAAGAGAAGTCTGTTAGAGACCACAAAAGTGGTTACAAGGATTAGATTTAGAGATAATAGAAAAAGGCAAAATAATCTCCGTCTGTTGTTTGCGATATTTACTGTGTTTTGGCTTGCTAGTATCATTATTAGGGAAATTCATAAAGTTAGACAGACAAGAATAGAGGACATAGAATCCTGTATTAAAATCTCGTTGATAGATTCATAAGTCCAGAAGGGAGTAAAAGTGTGGATAATGGAAAGCATTCTTCCTAATGCTAAACATCATATTTTTTGATACCAGGATCAAATTCTATAAGGGATAAATAGAATGGCTAGAGAATAGAAAATTAAACCTAACATTTTTGTAATGAAAATCTAGATACGTAGTCATTTCCTTGGGCTCGAATAATGGCAACAAGGATAGCAAGACCAAGTCTTGCTTCGCAGGCTCCTAGGGTAATGAGAATTAGAGAGGTTTGCCCACTGTATGTAGTGTTGTTGGATAGGGCAAATATTATGATGAATAAATTTATAGTTGCTGCCTCTAGGCTAAGGAGGACTCTTAAAAAATGTTTATATTGAAGAGACAGGGCTAATAACGCCATGAAGAATCCTAGTATACTAAGTAAGGTTAAGTAAAATGTTCTCATTTCTTACACTGCAATAATAGCTTAAGTAAAGAGCATTGGTCTTGTAAGCCAAAGGTGAATATATATTTCTTATTGCTAAGTTACTAAGTGAATCGAACACTTTAAATTTGTTTTCAAGACAAATTGTCCCCAGGAAATAACTTTGTGTTAAAAATCTAGAATTTTATCCCATATGATTCGAATAAAGGGATCCAAAATAAAGTAAATAAAATATAGAGCAGTAAATACCTGACCAATTTGTTCATAGGGGGCTTCTACTGGGCAAGCTCCGATTCATGTTAGAATTAAAAAGATCCCAACAAAGAATCAAAATAGAACTTGATTAATAGGATAGTAGGCTATAGGACGAAATTTACCTGTGTGACTAAAGGGTAGAATAAATAGAATAGCAATAGATATTACTAAGCCAATAACTCCTCCAAGCTTATTTGGGATTGAACGTAAAATTGCATAGGCGAATAGAAAATACCATTCCGGTTGGATATGCACCGGCGTTACTAATGGATTTGCAGGAATAAAATTTTCGGGATCTGTTAATAATTGCGGAGAAAAAAGCACTAAGAGGGTTAATAAAGTAATGACTAAGATAAATCCTACTAGATCTTTAAAAGTATAGTATGTGTGAAATGGAACTTTTTCGCCGTCACTATTTAATCCCAGAGGATTATTTGATCCAGTCTCATGTAAAAATAATAAGTGAAGTACTCTCAGGCCTATAATGGCAAAGGGTAGCAGGAAATGCAGTGCGAAAAACCGAGTTAAGGTTGCATTGTCTACAGCAAAGCCTCCTCATACTCATTCTACTAGCATTTTACCAATGTATGGGATTGCTGATAAAAGATTGGTAATTACAGTGGCTCCCCAGAATGACATTTGACCTCAAGGTAAAACGTAGCCTAAAAATGCTGTAGCTATGGTTATAAATAATAAAATAACTCCGATATTTCAGGTGTGCTGATTAACATATGAGCCGTAGTATATGCCGCGTCCAATATGAAAATAAATGCAAATGAAGAATCATGAGCCTCCGTTAGCATGGAGAGCACGTAATAGCCAACCATAGCTTACATCTCGGGTAATATGTATAACCGAACTGAATGCTAGATCTACATGAGCTGTATAGTGTATTGCAAGAAATAGACCAGTTAAAACTTGAATTCCTAAACAAAGTCCGAGTAATGAACCAAAATTTCATCAAATTGAGAGATTTGATGGGGCTGGCAAATCAACTAGCGCTCCGTTTATAACTTTTAAAACTGGATGTACTTTTCGAATAGGGCTTCGCATTATTAAATATAATTATTCTTTAAAAGGACGAAGTGATGCGTGTTGGTAATAGCAAATCTTTACTACCACGACGAGATTCACTAGCAAAATGATTGCTAGACCAATAAGAATTGAAATTATTTGAGGAGATACTATTTCGGTTCCATATATTTTTAGAAATTTAAGTTTACTGTATGAGCCTAAGTATTCTAAAGAAGTAAAGTCGATTAAAGGGTATACGAACATAATGCTCCCTAGTATAAAGAGCATGAAAGCGAAAAAAATTAATGGAGTTCCTCTGCCAAAAAGGACGTTAGGAGAGAGAGCTGCTACATAAGCAAATATCACCAGTAGACCTCCCACATAAATTAAAAATAAGATATAACCGTATCATGATGAAAGTAATATAGCTCTCACGGAACATATTATTAATGTTGAAAATATAATAACTAATCCTAATCTCAGTGGCTGAGCTATTAGGGGTAGTAATAATATACTTGCGGCTGCTATAGTGAATATAATTAAGGCGCTCATTTCGAAGAGTAGGATTGCCACCTAAACTTTAGCTTCCAATGCTAATATTTTATTAAACTACAACTTCGTTAATAATAAATGTGGTAGGCAGTACAGGTAATTAATAATAAAAATGATAATGCGGTGGGTAAGAATCCCTTTCACGTTAGGGCCATAAGTAAATCATATCGGAATCGCGGGTATCTCCCGCGTACTCAAATAAATAAAAAGGCAAAAAATAATACTTTTAATATAAATCTCAAATCCCTTTCAAATAAAAATATTGATCTTCCGCCAAAAAAGAGTAAAGCAGAAAATAATCTTATAACTAGGATGTTAGCATATTCAGCTAAAAAGATTAAGGCAAATCCGGCTGCGCCATATTCGATATTAAATCCGGAAACTAACTCAGATTCTCCTTCTGCAAAGTCGAAAGGAGCGCGATTAGTCTCGGCTACGCAAGTTACAAATCATATTAAAGAAACGGGTAATATAATAAAGGCTAATCAAATAAATTCTTGAGATTCTTTAATTTCAATGAATCTAAAAGTCCCCACTAGAAAAAGAGGGAACAGTAAAATTAAGGCTATTCTTACTTCGTATGAAATTGTTTGAGCAATAGCTCGAAGTCTTCCCAATAAGGCATATTTGGAATTTGAGGATCATCCGGCAAGTAGGGTGCCATAGACATTAAGTCCGGATACACATATAAAAAATAAAATACCTCATTTGAAGTATCTAGCTGAATAGAGACTTGGATATAATTGTCACAATAATAAAGCCAAGATAAACCTAAAAACTGGTGCAATGAAATATGGAGAGTAGTTTGCTATAGTAGGTTTTGCAATCTCTTTTGTTAAAAGCTTCGCTGCATCTGCGATTGGCTGTGGTAACCCAGCTAAGCCAACTTTATTAGGTCCCTTCCGAATTTGAATATACCTCAATCCTTTTCGTTCTAAAAGAGTAAAAAAAGCGACTGCTAATAGAATGCAGATATATGAAAATAAGCAGGATAATAAAGAAAGATACATATATAAAGAAAAGAAATTTCATCTTCATATTTAGGGCTTAAACCTAATGCACTTCGTCTGCCATCTTTATTTGTCAAATAAAGGAATTTCACCTATGTCTATTGATCCTAAGTCAATTGCATTATCTTTGCTAATTTGACAAATAAATCTAATAATCTAATTTACTTTTATATTATATTCTATCAATAAGTTACATCTTTAATGTAATAAATTGGTCCTTTCGTACTAAATTTATTTTAGTAATAAAAGATAGAAACTGACCTGGCTCACGCCGGTCTGAACTCAGATCACGTAGAATTTTAATGGTCGAACAGACCAACCCTTAAAGACTTCTGCATCTTTAGGATATTCTGGTCCAACATCGAGGTCACAAACCTTTTTTTCGATATGGGCTCTCAAAAAAGATAATGCTGTTATCCCTACGGTAACTAATTCCTCTAATCAGAATTTTCTGGATCTATACTCGTTTAGTAATTAAAATCTTAAAAGAAGCTTTTAATGTTCCTCCGTCGCCCCAACTAAAATTTATAATGAATGTTGTTTTAATTACTATTCATATTAATTCATTAATTTATTTTAAGCTCGATAGGGTCTTCTTGTCTTTTAATTTTATTTAGGCTTCTTCACCTAATAATAAAGTTCTATATAATTGTATGGAGACAGTTTCATTCTTGTCAAACCATTCATACTAGCCCTCAATTATAGGGCAAATGATTATGCTACCTTTGCACGGTCAGAGTACCGCGGCCGTTTAAATTTTTCACTGGGCAGGTCCGACTCCTCATATTTTAAGGTCGAGGAGCCATGTTTTTGATAAACAGGCAGAATGATTTATTTGCCAAGTTCCTTCTTACAATTTAATTTTTAAACTCTAAGTCTAGTTTGCTATATTTACTTAATAGTTTTAGTCAAATAGATTTTAATACTCATCTTAGCATTGATATAATTCATTTAAGTTTATGAATTTTCTTTCTTGATATCAAAATAAATAAATTCTATTTCTAGGAGTTATATAAAATTATAACAAAATCTTCATATTATAGCTATTTTCAAGCTTAAATCTAACAGAAAATTACGTATTTTATAAGTAAATTAATTACTGAGCTTATCCTCAGTAATTTGTCATAATTAAATTTTATATAGAAGTGCTTTTCTTGAAAATTTAATTAGCAACACTTATATGTTTCTAAAAAAGAACTAGCTATCATCTAATTCGCATAAAATTTCATTTCTATTCTTGGCTATCAAAAAGCTTTTGCCACAGCTAATTTGTATAATACTAAAATAAGAGCCAAGAATAGCTCATTAGATTTCGAGAAATTATAATTAGAATCTAAATCTAGCTAAACCATGATGCAAAAGGTACAAACTTTAAGTTTTTCTATTATTTAATTTAAAATCTTCCTTCTCAGTACTTGTATTGATGTATCGTTAATAAGTTTTAATCACCTTTACTTAATTTAAAAATGTTTTAATAGATATAAGCGATTAGTTTCTAATTAAATAACTCTAATGGTTTTATTTAAAGATAACTAAATACAAAGTATCTTTTCAGTGTAAATGAAATATATTTTCTTATACTATATCTTTATATTTTCATCCAGGAACAATTTCCATTACCCCTACTATGTTACGACTTATCTCATTTTTCAACGAGAGCGACGGGCGATGTGTGCATGTTTCAGAGCCTTATTCAAATTATTTATGTAAATATTTTTACTTTCAAGTCCGCCTTCATTAAAATAAGGATTTCATTATTTTATCCGTAATTATGAGTGTTAATTGTAACCCATCCTCACCTTTGTATGGGCTGCACCTTGATCTGACGTTTAAATCTACTATGATTCTATTGCCAACTTCTAATTTTTTAAAAGTTACCTGACGACGACGGTATACAAACTGTTTTGCAAAAAAAGGTTAGGTCTAACGTGGATTGTCGATTATGAGACAGGTTCCCCTGAAAGGTCTAAAGCACCGCCAAGCCCTTTGAGTTTTAAATTTTTGGAATGATTCATAGTACTCTGGTAGATTTCATCTATTTACGGCCAAGAATAATGGGGTATCTAATCCCAGTTTCCCTCAAGGCTATCGCGGATTCAATACATTATAACTTATATTGAATTATTTACCCATGTGTAAATTTTACTTTTAGATGAGAAATTAATAAGTTAATTGCCTGTAAATATCTAACCGCCTTTTTACCTTAATGTGTATAACTTGATCTCTTGGTATAACCGCGGATGCTGGCACCAAGTTAACCAGATCTGATGACTAAATTAATACAAGTTTTCACTTTTATTTTAACCTTAAACACTGGTGTTAGCGGGACTTCTCGAGACATCATATAGAAATAATATCATAAAAAGAAGTTATCTTATATTTTACATAGTTGCCTAACCTCTTTTTACCTCGCCTCTTTCGATAAAAACCATGTGTACTTTTTAGTCTTTATTATACTGTTAAGTCAGAGCCAAGCTTTAAACTGGAGTTTTAAGAAATCGCTTACTTTTATGTCTTAAAAATAATACAGATCCAATTTGATTAGTCTTTAATTGTAAAGTTTCTAGGGTGTAGCATTTAAGCACATTAGATTTTCATTCTAAAGGTATAAATTGATTTTATTAGAAATAATCTTTTGAGTATGAATACAGTACAGTTGCCTTCCAAGCAAAAAGATTAATAAATTTTAAAAAAGATATTACAAAGCGGTGTAAGGGCACGAAGAATTTTGATTTCTTAGGAGAGGGTCATACCCTCCTGGTAAGGTTTTAAGTTAAGTAAACTATAAGCCTTCAAAGCTTAAAATAAAAATAAATTTTTAAACCTTGCCCGCCATAGTTTAATTAAAACATTGACCTGCAAAATCGAAAATGGAATAATATTCCTGGTGTGTGGTGCCAATTAGGTATATTGCTAACTTGTTTGGTGGCTGAGATTAAGCGATAGACTGTAGATCTATTCACGGAATTAAATTTTCCCAACAAATTTTTGTTAGAAGAATGTAATGTAAAATAAGCTAAGATAAAGCTGTTGGGTTCATACCCCAAAAATGAATAGGCAAATTCTTTTACAAGATAGTTTAACTTTTAAAAAAAGTAATTTGTACCCCAGATTAATGGGGGTGTTCATCTGAGTATAAGGTAATTAATAGGCAAAAAATGTAGGCTTGAATTAGGCTAATACCAAATTCAAAGATTGTATAAAGTACTTGGATTGATAGCAGTATAATTATAGAGAAAATTGAAGATATAAAAAAGCTGGCTGTTAAGTAGTTTCCGATTAAGGTTAATACGATATGTCCGGCGCTTATATTAGCAGTTAATCGTACGGAAAGAGTAATTGGACGAACTATGATTCTTACAGTCTCAATAATTACTAAAAAAGGATTTAAAGGAGCCGGAGCTCCCATGGGCAGTAGGCCTGCAATCACTGAGCTAGGATTAAAGAACACTGCAGAAATGATTAGTGATAACCAAAGAGGAAGCCCAAGGGATAATGATACAGCTAAATGTCTCGTGGGACTAAACACATATGGGATAAGGCCTCTTAAGTTTATAAAGATTAAAAATGAGAACAATGCAGTGATTACGTTAATAAAGCCTCCTATATTTAAGCCGAAAGAACGAAAAATTTGAGAGGATACAGTATCTTTAAACAATATAATTAAATTCATTCAGCGTGGGGATATAACCCAATAAGTTGATCTAAAGATGATAATTCTTCTTAGTGAGAAAACTCACATTAAAATATATAAAGATATAAAAACTTGATTATTGTCGTCAAATGAAGAAAAAATGTCTACAAGCATTCTTGTTATCAATTTCATTTATTTTCTTTTACACCAGTCGAAGTTGCAGTGCTTCTTTGAAAAAAAACTTTGCTAGATCATCAGATCAAAATAGATAAACTTAATACAGCAATTCAAAATAAAATGAATAGAAAGATTCAATTTAGTGGTGATAACTGAGGCATACAAAAAGTACTAAATTTGATTAGCAACGTAAGGCTGACAACCTAATATTATTGTTTAACTAACTTTTTATTCTGAGACATTAACAACTCACTCCATGAAATTTTCTAGTGGAATGGCCTCTAACACGATAGGCATAAAAGAGTGGTTGGCACCACAGATTTCAGAACATTGACCATAGAATACACCAGGATATTTAATATAGAAACTTAACTGATTTAATCGCCCAGGAACTGCGTCTGCTTTTACCCCTAGAGAAGGGACAGTTCAAGAGTGGATTACATCAGCCGATGTGACAAGAACTCGGATGTCCGTTTGAGTTGGTAAGACAACACGATGATCAACCTCAAGTAGCCGGAAGTCCCCGGGCTCTAGCTCATTTGTCGGGATTATATATGAATCAAACTCGATATCTAAAAAGTCAGAATATTCATATCTTCAGTATCATTGATGTCCAATTCTTTTTACAGTCAACCTGCAGTCTCCAACTTCGTCTAGAAGATATAGTAGCCGCAATGAGGGGAGTGCTAAAAATACTAGAATAAAGGCTGGGATAATAGTTCAAATAGTTTCAATTTCTTGCCCCTCAACTAAAGAACGGCATGTATATTTATTTAATATAAGAGAAAGGGCAGCATAGCCTACTAATCTAATAATTATTACTAAAATTATTATAGCATGATCGTGAAAAAAGATTAATTCTTCCATCAGGGGCGAAGCTGCATCTTGAAATCCTAATTGTCCTCATAGACTCATATCATGTAATATGTAAAATTTTAGCTTGCTACCAATGCTCCTGTCTCAGGAGCATTATGGAAATCTGCGGGTAAAATATTATCTCATTCTAAGGCTGTCCTTAAATGAGTTCTTCAGACTACTCTACGTTGTGATACCAGAGCTTCTCATACAATTACTATAAAGTATAACACGGCTACGAATGAAATTATTGATCCGATAGAAGAAACTACATTTCATTTAGTGTAACAGTCAGGGTAATCTGAATAACGACGAGGTATGCCACTTAAACCTAAGAAATGCTGAGGAAAAAATGTGACATTTACGCCGATGAATATGATATAAAAATGCGCTTTAGTTCAGCGACTGTGAAGAGTAATTCCTCTGAGTAAAGGAAATCAGTAATTAAATGCGCCAAATAACGCGAATACCGCCCCCATAGATAGAACGTAGTGAAAGTGTGCTACTACGTAATAGGTATCATGTAATATAATATCTAAGGAAGAATTAGATAGCACAATTCCAGTTAAGCCTCCTACAGTAAACAAGAAAATAAATCCTAATGCTCAGAGTATAGGGGTTTCATACTTAACTTTAGCCCCATGAATGGTAGCTAGTCAACTAAATACCTTAATACCAGTTGGGACAGCAATAATTATTGTCGCAGCCGTAAAGTAAGCTCGGGTATCCACATCTATCCCCACGGTGAATATATGATGGGCCCAGACAATAAATCCTAAAACACCAATGGCTAGTATAGCATAAATTATCCCCAATGTTCCAAAAGTTTCTTTCTTAACTGAATAGTGGCTAACAATATGAGAAATTATTCCAAAGCCGGGAAGAATTAAAATGTATACTTCAGGATGCCCAAAAAATCAGAAAAGATGTTGATATAAAATAGGATCTCCACCACCTGCGGGGTCAAAAAAAGCGGTGTTAAAATTTCGATCTGTTAGAAGCATAGTGATGGCACCAGCCAAAACTGGAAGGGATAGTAATAAAAGTACTGCTGTAATTTTTACTGATCACACGAATAAAGGAAGTCGCTCGAATTGCATGCCTCGTCATCGTATGTTGATAATAGTTGTAATGAAATTGACTGCACCAAGAATAGATGAGGCACCAGCAAGATGTAATGAGAAAATTGCTAAGTCAACCGAACCTCCGGCATGAGCTAAATTTCCTGCTAAAGGAGGATACACCGTTCAGCCGGTACCAACCCCTCTTTCTACAGCAGCTGAGGAGAGCAACAGAAGCAATGCAGGTGGTAATAGCCAAAATCTTATGTTATTTAACCGAGGGAATGCTATGTCTGGAGCACCTAACATTAAGGGTACCAGTCAATTTCCAAATCCGCCAATCATCATTGGCATAACTAGAAAAAAAATTATTACAAAAGCATGGGCAGTTACAATTACATTATATAGTTGATCATCGCCTAACAGGGCCCCAGGTTGGCCTAATTCAGCTCGAATCAATAACCTTAAGGCAGTTCCTACTAGTCCTGCTCATATTCCGAATAAAATATATAAAGTTCCAATATCTTTGTGATTTGTAGAAAACAATCAACGCAT